AACAGGGGGGGAAACCATTATTTTTATTTAGTTTTTTCTTTTTTTATTGAATACCCACATTATTAGTTAGTTAATAATTCTAGTGATTCGATTTATATGCTTATTTTGATAGGAAATGAATCAAATGATTTTTCATTGAATGACTATTCATATATTGTATTTTAATGTAAATTAGGGGGGCAACAAAGCTCTATGGAAAAATGGTGGTTCAATTCGATGTTGTTTAACAGAGAGTTAGAATACGGGTGTGGGCTAACTAAATCAATGGATAGTTTTGATCCTATTGAAAATATCGATGTAAGTGAAGAAGACCCAATTATAACTGATATGGATAAAAACATTCATGGTTGGAGTGATAGTGACAATTCGAGTTACAGTAATGTTGATTATTTAGTCGGCGTCAGTGACATTCGGAGTCTCATATCTGATGAAACTTTTTTAGTTAGGGATAGTAATAGGGGCAGTTATTCCATATATTTTGATATTGAAAATCAAATTTTTGAGATTGACAATGATCATTCTTTTCTAAGTGAACCAGAAAGTTATTTTTATAGTTATAAGAATTCTAGTTATCTGAATAATGTATCTATATCTAAGAGTGACGAGACTCACTATGATCGTTCCATGTATGATACTAAATATACTTGGAATAATCACATTAATAGTTGTGTTGACAGTTATCTTCGTTCTCAAACTGGTATTGATAGTTCCATTTTAAGTGATAGTGACAACAGTTACATTTATAGTTCCATTTGTAGTGCGGGCAGAAACAGTAGTGAAAGCGAGAGTTCCTGTATAAGTATAATAACTAGCAACACAAATGATAGTGCTTTAACTATAGGAGAAGATTCTAATGATCTAGATGAGACTCAAAAATACAGTCATTTGTGGGTTCAATGCGAAGATTGTTATGGATTAAATTATAAAAAATTTTTTAAATCAAAAATGAATATTTGTGAACAATGTGGATATCATTTGAAAATGAGCAGTTCAGATAGAATCGAACTTTCGATTGATCCAGGTACTTGGAATCCTATGTATGAAGACATGGTCTCTCTGGATCCCATTGAATTTGATGAATTTGATTCGGAGGAGGAACCCTATAAGGATCGTATTGATTCATATCAAAGAAAGACAGGATTAACCGAGGCTGTTCAAACAGGCACAGGTCAACTAAATGGTATTCCCGTATCAATTGGGGTTATGGATTTTCAGTTTATGGGGGGTAGTATGGGATCTGTAGTAGGTGAGAAAATCACCCGTTTGATCGAATATGCTGCCAATCAATTTTTACCTCTTATTCTAGTGTGTGCTTCCGGAGGAGCACGTATGCAAGAAGGAAGTTTGAGTTTGATGCAAATGGCTAAAATATCTTCTGCTTTATATGATTATCAAGCAAATAAAAAGTTATTCTATGTATCGATCCTTACATCTCCTACTACTGGTGGGGTAACCGCTAGTTTTGGTATGTTGGGGGATATCATTATTGCCGAACCCAACGCCTACATTGCATTTGCGGGTAAAAGAGTAATTGAACAAACATTAAATAAGACAGTACCGGAAGGTTCACAAACGGCTGAATTTTTATTCGATAAGGGCTTATTCGATTCAATCGTACCGCGTAAACCTTTAAAGGGCGTTCTGAGTGAGTTATTTCAGCTCCATGCTTTCTTTCCTTTGACTCAAAATGAAATCAAGTAGAGCTTTAAATTAAAATATTTATTATAATTTAAATATTTATTATTATTTTTTTTTGTGACGAGCGAGTAATTATTTAGTTTATAGGATTCGTTTATGGCAATCAAATTCAAAATCCAAATAATGAATTTTTCTTTGGTAACATAAGATTTAACTGCAGAAAGAATCATGTGATGTGGATAATTTTTTTTATCGATATTCCTCTTTTCCTGATTAGTAATATTCCTATTTTCCTGATTAGTAATCAGGAAAACTCTATAAAAAAGCAAATTCTTTCTTCCACGAATTTAGGCAAGAGGAATAAAAGGGATTTCATTGTTCCCTTCTTTTTTATTTTCTTTTTTTTGTATAATTATATATACTTACTTAGATATGTTTAGTAGAATTATATAGGAGTATAATTCTACATGAATTCTAAAAAATATCTTTATAACTTTATAACAATGTTAATATAAAAAATACAAATATTAAATCGAGGTACCCATTCTATGACAATTCTCAGCAACTTACCTTCTGTTTTTGTGCCTTTAGTGGGCCTAGTATTTCCGGCAATTGCAATGGCTTCGTTATTTATTCATGTTCAAAAAAACAAGATTTTTTAGATACGGGCAATAGGGACAAATCTCATCTATTCTTTTTTTCGATCTATAACAAATTCGATGAATTACTCCCCAAGGTTTCCATCAGAATAGTACTAGTTGATGAGCATTACTTCGGGAAACCAAAAAAGAAAACTCAAATTCATTTGGGTTATTGTTATTCTCCCAATTCCAATAAAATACAACTGGATCTAGTATGGGTTGGCGATCAGAACGTATATGGATAGAACTTAGAACAGGGTCTCGAAAAACAAGTAATTTCTGTTGGGCCTTTATCCTTTTTTTAGGTTCATTAGGGTTCTTATTGGTTGGAACTTCCAGTTATCTCGGTAGAAATTGGATATCTTTATTTCCGTTTCAGCAAATGCTTTTTTTTCCACAAGGGATCGTGATGTCGTTCTATGGAATCGCGGGTCTCTTTATTAGCTTCTATTTGTGGTGTACAATTTCGTGGAGTGTAGGTAGTGGTTATGATCGATTCGATAGAAAACAAGGAATAGTATGTATTTTTCGCTGGGGATTTCCGGGAAAAAATCGTCGTATTTTTCTCCGATTCCTTATGAAAGACATTCGGTCTATCAGAATAGAAGTTAAAGAGGGTATTTATACTCGTCGTGTCCTTTATATGGAAATCGGAGGACAGGGGTCCATTCCCTTGACTCGTACTGATGAGAATTTGACTCCACGAGAAATGGAACAAAAAGCGGCGGAATTGGCCTCTTTTTTGCGTGTACCAATTGAAGGATTTTGAAAAAGAAAAAAATGAACTGAAGAATGAATACTTTTTTAAAAAATGAAAAAAAAAACAGAAAAAATTCAAGAATTTTTTTTTCGAAATATTTGATATTTTGATAGATGATAGAAAGGGCATTCTTTCGTTTCGAAATCTGACTAAAATATTCATTACTTGAAGTGGCCCTCCTTCGTGCATTCATCGAAAGCACTAATTGCTTCGAATTTTATCAATGGATATCTTTGGAAACAATACAATACAATATTTTTTTTCCTTCATTCGAATTGGAAGTGGACCGTTTTCTTTCTATTTCTTATTCTATTTCTGTATTCTTTCTAAATTCAAGAACTAACTTCCGAATCACAAATAAAAAACGGAGGAATAGATTTCTCTAGGATTTGTGATAGAACTTAGACTTGATAGAAATATTAATAGAGTTAACGAATGGGGTGAAGGTGAATTCATTAAAGACGAAAAATTTAAAATGGCAAAAAAGAAAGCATTGATTCCTCTTCTTTATCTTACATCTATAGTATTTTTGCCCTGGTGGATCTCTTTCTCATTTAAGAAAAGTCTGGAATCTTGGGTTACTAATTCGTGGAATACTTGGCAATCCGAAATTTTCTTGACTGATATTCAAGAAAAGAGTATCCTACAAAAATTCATAGAATTGGAGGAATTGTTCCTCTTGGATGAAATGATAAAGGAATACCCGGAAACACGTTTACAAAACTTTCGTATCGGAATCTACAAAGAAATGGTCCAATTGATCAAGACGCACAATCAGGATTGTATCCATACGATTTTGCACTTCTCGACAAATATAATCTGTTTCGTTATGCTAAGTAGTTATTCTATTATAGGTAATCAAGAACTTATTATTCTTAACTCTTGGGTTCAAGAATTCATATATAACTTAAGCGACACAATAAAGGCTTTTTCTATTCTTTTATTAACTGATTTATGTATAGGATTTCATTCGACTCATGGTTGGGAACTAATGATTGGTTCTGTCTATAAAGATTTTGGATTTGCTCATAATGAACAAATTCTATCCGGTCTTGTTTCCACTTTTCCAGTCATTCTAGATACCATTTTTAAATATTGGATTTTCCGTTATTTAAATCGTGTATCTCCGTCACTTGTAGTGATTTATCATTCAATGAATGACTGAAAAAATGATCTCCCGATCCCATTATAACGTACTTTGTACAAAAGCTAAACATTAAAAATTTTACTTATTATTCTTATTATTCTTATTTTTCTTTCTACCCGGATTCTTCCTAATATTCCAGTAAAGTTATTTCAGTAAATAGCAGAATCGTGGATAGGGAACTGTACGAGTGACCTACCAAATTTTATTGTAGAAATTTTCAGAATCAATGATTGGACCATGCAAACTAAAAATGCCGTTTCTTGGATAAAAGAAGAGATTACTCGATCCATTTCCGTATCGCTCATGATATATATAATAATTCGAGCACCCATTTCAAACGCATACCCCATTTTTGCACAGCAGGGTTATGAAAATCCGCGAGAAGCAACTGGTCGTATTGTATGTGCCAATTGCCATTTAGCTAATAAACCCGTGGATATCGAGGTTCCACAAGCGGTACTTCCCGATACTGTATTTGAAGCAGTTGTTCGAATTCCTTATGATATGCAGGTGAAACAAGTTCTTGCTAATGGTAAAAGGGGAGCTTTGAATGTGGGGGCTGTTCTTATTTTACCGGAGGGGTTTGAATTGGCCCCCCCCGATCGTATTTCGCCTGAGATTAAAGAAAAGATAGGCAATCTGTCTTTTCAAAGCTATCGCCCCACTAAAAAAAATATTCTTGTAGTGGGCCCTGTTCCTGGTCAGAAATATAGCGAAATCACCTTTCCTATTCTTTCCCCGGATCCCGCTACTAAGAGAGATGTTCACTTCTTAAAATATCCAATATACGTAGGCGGGAACAGGGGGAGGGGTC